TTTCCAGACAAACCAGTTACAGTAAGACCTGCTGAAACGCGTATGGGTTCGGGGAAAGGATCCCCTGAATATTGGGTAGCTGTTGTTAAACCGGGGCGAATACTATATGAAATGGGTGGAGTAACCGAAAATATAGCTAAAAGGGCTATTTTAATAGCAGCATCCAAAATGCCTATTCGAACTCAATTTATTATTTCGGGATAAAAATGTAGAACATAGAGAAATGAGTCTTGGGGATGAAACAAAGTCGCCTATTTCTTTTTTAGACTTAGACAAACAATATTTCTTTTATTTTCTTCATCCTTTGCATTGGAAGAATAGATTCAAAAATTTATATGATTCAACCTCAGACCTATTTAAATGTAGCGGATAACAGCGGGGCTCGAAAATTGATGTGTATTCGAATCATAGGAGCTAGTAATCGCCGATATGCTCATATTGGTGACGTTATTGTTGCTGTGATCAAAGAAGCCGTACCAAATATGCCCCTAGAAAAATCAGAAGTAGTCAGAGCTGTAATTGTTCGTACCTGTAAAGAACTTAAACGTGACAGCGGTATGATAATACGATATGATGACAATGCTGCAGTTGTGATTGATCAAGAAGGAAATCCAAAAGGAACTCGCATTTTTGGGGCAATCCCCCGCGAATTGAGACAATTAAATTTTACTAAAATAGTTTCATTAGCTCCCGAAGTATTATAAAATAAAAAAAAAGAGATCTGAATTTTTGGGGTATTTGAAGGGAAATAGATTAAGAACTAGATTAATTCGTAGCTTGTGTTTTGCGCATATACCTTGAAAAATTTATATTCCTAAACCAATAAAAAAAAAAAAAAAAAACATGTTAATTATATCCAATTTTGGGACGACAAAAGTTTTAATTCATCATGGGTAGAGACACTATTGCTGAGATAATAACCTCTATACGAAATGCTGATATGGATAGAAAAAGAGTTGTTCGCATAGCATCTACTAATATTACCGAAAATATTGTTAAAATACTTTTCCGAGAAGGTTTTATCGAAAATGTCAGAAAACATCGAGAAAAAAACAAAAATTTTTTGGTTTTAACCCTGCGACATAGCAGGAATAGGAAAAGACCCTATAGAAATTTTTTAAATTTAAAACGGATCAGCCGACCCGGTCTACGAATCTATTCTAACTCTCAACGAATTCCTAGAATTTTAGGTGGAATGGGTATTGTAATTCTTTCCACTTCTCGGGGTATAATGACAGATCGGGAAGCTCGACTAGAAGGAATCGGCGGAGAAATTTTATGTTATATATGGTAATCCATTTCATATCCAAATGAAATCCGAAACCTCTTCCTATTTGAGAAATATAAAAAGAAAGGGGGGTGAGTTGTCTAATATCGTTTCTCCTCCATTAGTTGATACCTCAAGGAGGCTTTACCTGGAATGAAAGAACAAAAATGGACTCATGAAGGTTTAATTACTGAATCGCTTCCCAATGGCATGTTCCGGGTTCGGTTAGATAATGAGGATCTGATTCTAGGTTATGTTTCGGGAAAGATCCGACGTAGTTTTATACGGATACTACCCGGGGATAAAGTCAAAATTGAAGTAAGTCGTTATGATTCAAGCAGAGGACGTATAATTTATCGACTCCGAAACAAGGATTCAAAAGATTAGGTGATTTTTATTCAATACGATTCGAGATTAAAAATTTCAAGAAACTTATTTTCTACCAAGAAGTAGATTCAGAATTAAGATAAGGAATGAAAAATATGAAAATAAGAGCTTCCGTTCGTAAAATTTGTGAAAAATGTCGACTAATCCGTAGACGGGGGCGCATTAGAGTAATTTGTTCCAACCCGAGACATAAACAAAGACAAGGATAAAGGGATAATCAGACTCACTAAAGGACTCAGTGTACAAATAAAGAATCTGTTTTGACATGAAATGGATAGATCCATATATTTCTGACTCATATTTATGAGATGATGCAATATGGCAAAAGCTATACCGAGAACTGGTTTACGTAGAAATGTACGTATTGGTGCACGTAAAAGTGCACGTAAAATACCAAAGGGAGTTATTCATGTTCAAGCAAGTTTTAATAATACCATTGTCACAGTTACAGATGTACGAGGTCGGGTGGTTTCCTGGTCCTCGGCCGGTACTTGTGGATTCAATGGTACGCGAAGAGGGACACCCTTTGCCGCTCAAACTGCAGCAGCAAATGCTATTCATACAGTAGTAGATCAGGGTATGCAACGAGCAGAAGTCATGATAAAAGGTCCCGGTCTCGGAAGAGACGCCGCATTACGAGCTATTCGTAGAAGTGGTATCCTATTAACTTTTGTACGGGATGTAACCCCTATGCCACATAATGGCTGTAGACCTCCGAAAAAAAGACGTGTGTAGAAATAAACAGTGAATCAATTTCAAGAGAAACAAGAGAAATAAATAATTCAATCAAAAAAAATATTATTACTATGGTTCGAGAGAAAGTAACAGTATCTACTCGGACACTAC